TACTAGCCTCGGCGAGTCACTCCGGTATTGTGTTTTTTTTTTACTGAACCCTTTTTCATAATCTTCTCTAATAACTTCTTGGATGTCTTCGATGTCGATGTCTTCGATGTTTTGACTAACATTTGCTTTTCCTTTCGTTGCTTTTCCTTTCGTTGCTTTTCCTTGACTAACATTTGCTTTTCCTTTCGTTGCTTTTCCTTTCGTTGCTTTTCCTTGACTAACATTTGCTTTTCCTTTCGTTGCTTTTCCTTTCGTTGCTTTTCCTTGACTAACATTTGCTTTTCCTTTCGTTGCTTTTCCTTTCGTTGCTTTTCCTTTCGTTGCTTTTCCTTGACTAACTTCTTCTTCTTCTTCTTCTTCTTCTTCTTCTTCTTTTCCTTTGAAATTTAAAAGAAGTAACTTCATAGGTCTAAGCCACGGGTTCATTTGATATGTCCTCTTACGTAGCATAAATTCTGGGAAGAACCAATCTTCCTGATTCGAATCTTCCTCATTCGAATTCGCTCTGGGTGCCTTTAAGATTTCTTCATTCATTCCCATCCAATTAAAAAAGCTTTTTTTGTCTTCTTTGAGTTCTGGATTTTCTTTGAGTTCTGGATCTTCTTTGAGTTCTGGATCCTTTTCGATTTCTGGATCCAAGAGCATTTTTGGAACGATATCATAAATAAGACCTCTATTCTCATTCTCAATTATTTCAGAATTCTCATTCTCAATTATTTCAGAATTCTCATTCTCAATTATTTCAGAATTCTGAGTCTCAATTATTTTAGAATTCTGAGTCTCAATCTTAGTATTTGTATTATGGTTAGGGTCGATCTTTTTCCCAGCCTCCAAATTGACTAGATATTTTTCGAAAAACTTCCAATCAAAGTCCATATATTTTCTTTCAGGTTGTTTCTTTCGCATTTTTTTCAGAGACATATAAACCTTGTCTAGATAATTGTCTAGAGAATTCTTGTCTAGATAAACCTCGTCTAGATAATCCTTGTAATAATCCTTTTCTAGATAAAGCTGGTCTAGAGAATCCTTGAAATAAACCTTGTCTAGAAAACTCTTGTCTAGATAATCCTTGTGATAATCCTTGTCTACATAAGTATTGTCTAGATAATTGTGTAGATAAGTATTGTCTCGATAAAGCTTGTCTAGAAACTTCTTGTCTAGTATACAATCCTTGAAATAAGTCTTGAAAACAATTTCCTCTGGTATATCAAATAAGTCGATCTCTTGGCTCTTATTTACTTGGAATGGCAATTTAGAAATAGAGGAGTCCTTCTTAGTTTCAGAAGAAATGTATTGATATGCTAAAAGATCATATTTATAGTTTTTCTGAAACTTAGTTTTTTGATTTCTTACTAATGAATATACTTCAGAATCATCTTGTTTTTTGGAATGAAGTAATGGGTCTTTTTCATATGAATCTCCTTTATTTAACTCGTTATTTTGAGGCGTATGGCGTCGGTTGACTTTATTTCGCCAGGTTTGTGCGCCTACTCGCTCCCAATGAACCTTAGATAAATTGTATTGAGACTGACCTCTTAACCAGTTTTTCCATGGATTCGTTCCAAAATTTCGAAGTTTCTTATGCTTTAATTCGGAATGCAATATTCCCTGTCTTTCAAAAGAATCCTTTATTGCAGTCTTAAGAAAAAAAGACGTTCCGCGATATTGAAGAACAGATCTTAACTTATCACTAACTAGGGTTTGTGATAATTTGTAAAATACATATGCTTGTGACAGGGAAGATAAATTTGGCAAGGAAGCAAATTTCGGAACAATCTGTGACTTCCGCTTATTTATATTTTTTATAGTCGAACTAAAGGTAATTCTTTTTTGATTTGTTTCAGTATTGGAAATGTCTTTCTCAAAAATTTTTTTTGTTAAATTGATTCTAGGAATCTTAATGATACATAGAAAGATATCTAGGTATATTTTGTATATTTTTTCAATGAAAATTTTTTGAAAATAATTCCATTTACTTATTAATCGAACATTTCTTCTTTTTACAATTTTCCAAATATTTTTTGGTGATTCTACATTATTATTTTGCTTTTTGTGGTTAGGACTATTATTTAGTCCTGGAGTTACTTTTTTTTTTTCTTTTGTAATTCTTTCTATTTGATTTTTGATTGTGCTTGTTCTATTAATCAGATTTTGTATTTTTTCTTCTGAATTTGTAGAAGCTGTAGATCGAATTTGACTAAATGATTCATGAATTATCTCATTGCTGATTATAGAATCTTTTTCTTTTTGAGTTTCACTCGATTCATCTACTCCTATCCCTTTCAATCTTGTATTTTTTTTTATTATTTTCAAAATTGTGCTTTTTAGAACTAGAACCCTTTCTTTAAGCCGTTTTATGCTTTCTTTAAGCCGTTTTATGCTTTCTTTTGGGTTTCCTAGAACTCTAACAAAATTTTGCTTTATTTTTTGGTTGAAAACGCTTCTTATAAGTCGAAAGGCGCTCCCTTCCAATTTTTCTGCTGCTAATCTTTGACTTTTTTTGCCTAGTTCGTTAAAAATGGGCCCCCAAAAAATGGAAAAGGAACGGTTGGGTCGGGCACCACCCCAAGGATAGTCAGCTAGTCCCCAGAAAGACCTTATAAAAGCATAATCGTTGGTTATCCTTTGTCTATCATCCGCTGTGTGCCAAGGTTTCAACTCTAAAGGCCATAAAACTTTGACCTGAAGACCGTATTCCCACCACTCCTCCGGAAAGTTGCTGATGGATATGACGCCTATAGCAAAACCGTCATCGTTGCATAAAAGATGAGTCTCGTTTTCCCAGTCCTTTCTATCCTCAGCCCACTCGGGCTGCTGCAAAAATAAGATACGACCAATATTTTTAGCTATTATCGCTAAAGGCAATGCAATATATCTTCTAAAATAGGAGTTAAAAATTAATACGATACCTCTTACTCCTAGCCCATAATAAAGCTCATTCCATGCATCTATTCCATCCATCCGGAACAGCTCTTCTTCGGGGTCTAGTTCGATTTTCTCTTTTTTGATTCTTTTCAATTTTTTCCGTTCTTTCAATGCTTTGCTTTTTTTTTCGTCTATCTTCCTTTTTGTCTTCCTTTTTGTCTTCCTTTTTGTCTTCCTTTTTGTTTTTGTCTGTTCTTTCTTAGGTCCCTTAAGAGTGAAAAGGTCCCCTTTTTTGATTCTAAACCTATGCAGCAAATTTTGCATTTTCAAAACAAGGGGTTTCACTACCCTAAAAGAACTAGACAGTGTACTTTTTAAGAAGCCCAAAAAAAGAGGGGAATGCGGAAACATTTCAATCTGTCTTACAACCACTCCGTTTTTACGCCTTAGGACGCTCGCAACACCTTTGATGTCATCCTGATGCCAAAATTGGTCGCGCACCGCTCTCAAGGAGGTCCTCCACACGTCCTTATTCTCGGTTTTCCACTCGATATTGGTGATGAGGCTGCCAACGTGAACATGAGCAAGGCTTTTCTCAAAGTCAATACTATAAGGGTCTCCCCCACTCTTGATCAAATCCTTCTTAACCTTCTCATTAATCTCTTTAGCAATCTCCGGATCAATCTTATTACTATCTTTAGAAAGATTTTTGATAAGTAAATTTTGAGTATCTTGATTCAAAATAATTTCATATTTGTATTGGGCTGATATAATATCAAAGCACTCATTATCTCCCCGCTTGGTCACAAAGGGTTCGCCCAGGTCGTATGCGACCTCGCGGAGTAATACGTATGACCAGCGAGGGACGCGTTGATTGATGTGCGCTCGTCCCACACTTTCTCCCACTTTATAAGTCTTTAGTTGCTGTAGCTTTTTTAGTTTTCGCTGGTTCCAATCAATGCCCCCCCCCCCTTTTTCCCAAGGCTTAGAAAAAAATTTTGCCAAAGGATTATAATATAATTTTCCTTCTGCTCTTAGTTTTAGTGTTTTACTTTTTAGTATCGCGAACATTCTCTCTTCAAATTTTGGGGACTCGAAAATGAAACCTGGCAAAAGGGTCTCATGAATTTGATTTAGAGCAAGGATTTGCTTAAGTTGAGATTCTGTAGGTTCATCGTCGATTCTTTCACGAGATTTTGTAGTTCCATTTTTTTTTTTTCGACGAGATTTTGTAGTTCCATCGTCGATTCTTTCACGAGATTTTGTAATTCCATTTTTTTTTCTTCGACGAGATTGCATTGCATTCTTTTTTCTTCGACGAGATTGCATTGCATTCTTTTTTCTTCCACTAGATTTACTAGATTTAATTACATTGTAGACTTTTTCACGAAATTCACCCAATTGAAGAAGTGCCCTTTCTTCGCTTAGACGTGCTTCTTCGCGTAGACGTGCTTCTTCGCGTAGACGTGCTTCTTCGCGTAGACGTGCCTCTTCTTCCCTTTTCTCCTGTTCTTTGCTTTTCGGTGCCTTTTCTTCGCTTTTCTCCTTTTCTTCGCTTTTCTCCTTTTCTTCGCTTTTCTCCTTTTCTCCGCTTTTCTCCTTTTCTTCGCTTTTCTCCTTTTCTTCGCTTTTCTCCTTTTCTTCGCTTTTCTCCTTTTCTTCGGGATCCTCGATTACTTTTCTAAACTTTTTGATTCTTCCACGAGAGGGCCCATTCAACAAAGGATCATACCTTTTTGGTAGGCAGAGGCAGGTTTCGTTCATTTTCTCAATACAAACCCGAGTCCTTTTGTCGAGTATATCTAGAAAAAGAAATCCCGTGTCTAGAGCCTCAATTCTCTTTATAAACTCGTTATTTAAGTGGTTTTGTCTTTGTTTGTTCTTAGAAAGCCAATCTTTGTCTAGTTTATCAAAGGAGAGTCTTTCTACTGTGGACGAAGATATCATCCCTTTCGTCAGTTCCTTAAAACTAGAAAAACTTGGAGGATCTGTAAAAGATATTCTTTTTTTTCCATCACTTCGGCATGTATCAAAAAAATATTGTGAAGCTTCCTTTCTTACAGCCCCAAAAAAGTGTTGATTGCTTATGTATCGTACTGGACGAGTCCATTGAAACTGAAAAAAATCGGCCGCTA